ATGCAATTGGAGCTTATCAACAGAAAAAAATAAACTTTGATAGTCCTTTGTGGATCCGGTGGCGACTAGATCAACGCATTATTTCATCAAGAGAAGTTCCTATCGAAGTTCACTACGAATCTTTGGGTACCTATCATGAAATTTATGGACATTATCTAGTAATAAGAAGTACAAAAAAAGAAATTCGTTCTATATCCATTCGAACCACTTTTGGTCATATTTCTTTTTATCGAGAAATTGAAGAAGCTATACAAGGTTTTTGCCATGCCTATTCATATGATATCTAATGATATAGATGGTTGGTATCTAAGATAAGCAAATTTATGATATCGGTGTAAATTCAGGTGTTCACAATTTAACCAGAATCATACATAGTTTTTAATTTGTATGCAAATAAAGATAAAGAAAAGGAAGTTTTCCAATCATTGACTCAAACCCATTGTCGAACCGAATCCCACTGAGTGAAATATGGAGGTACCTATGGCAGAACGGGCCAATCTAGTCTTTCACAATAAAGTGATAGGTGGAACTGCCATTAAACGACTTATTAGCAGATTAATAGATCACTTTGGAATGGCATATACATCGCATATCTTGGATCAAGTAAAGACTCTGGGATTCCGTCAAGCTACGACTACATCCATTTCATTAGGAATTGATGACCTTTTAACAATACCTTCTAAAGGATGGCTAGTCCAAGATGCTGAACAACAAAGTTTGATTTTTGAAAAACATCATCATTATGGGAATGTACATGCAGTAGAAAAATTACGCCAATCTATTGAGATATGGTATGCTACAAGTGAATATTTGCGACAAGAAATGAATCCTAATTTTAGGATGACCGACCCCTTTAATCCAGTCCATATAATGTCTTTTTCAGGAGCTAGAGGAAATGCATCTCAAGTACACCAATTAGTGGGTATGAGAGGATTGATGTCGGATCCACAAGGACAAATGATTGATTTACCTATTCAAAGCAATTTACGCGAAGGACTCTCTTTAACAGAATATATAATTTCTTGCTATGGAGCCCGGAAAGGAGTTGTAGATACTGCTGTACGAACTTCAGATGCTGGATATCTTACACGCAGACTTGTTGAAGTGGTTCAACACATTGTTGTACGTCGAACAGATTGCGGTACCATTCGAGGAATTTCGGTGAATACCCAGAATGGAATGATGCCGGAAAGAATTTTGATACAAACATTAATTGGTCGTGTATTAGCAGACGATATATACAGAGGTTCACGATGCATTGCCGTTCGAAATCAAGATATTGGAATTGGACTTATCAATCGATTTAAAATCTTTAAAACACAACCAATATCTATCCGAACCCCCTTTACCTGTAGAAATACATCTTGGATCTGTCGATTGTGTTATGGCCAAAGTCCTACTCATGGCCACTTAGTGGAATTAGGAGAAGCTGTAGGTATTATTGCGGGCCAATCAATAGGAGAACCGGGCACTCAACTAACATTAAGAACTTTTCATACTGGCGGAGTATTCACAGGAGGTACTGCAGAACATGTGCGAGCACCTTCTAATGGAAAAATAAAATTCAACGAGGATTTGGTTCATCCTACACGTACACGTCATGGGCATCCTGCTTTTCTATGTTATATAGACTTGTATATAACTATTGAAAGTGGTGATATTATACATAATGTGATTATTCCACCAAAAAGTTTTCTATTAGTTCAAAATAATCAATATGTAAAATCAGAACAAGTGATTGCCGAGATTCGCGCAGGAACATACACTTTGAATTTAAAAGAAAAGGTTCGAAAACATGTCTATTCTAACTTAGAAGGAGAAATGCATTGGAGTACTGATGTATACCATGCATCAGAATTTAGATACAGTAATGTCCATATCTTACCAAAAACAAGTCATTTATGGATATTATCAGGAAGATCATACAGGTCCGGTTCAGTCTCTTTTTCACTCCGAAAAGATCAAGATCAAATGAAGATGCATTATCTTTCTACTGGGGAAGAAGATAGTTCTAACCTTTTAGTAAGGAATGATCAAGTAAGACATAAATTATTTCGTTTCAATTCTTCTGATCTAAAAGAAAGAAGGATTTCAGATTATTCCATATTTAATCAAATCATATGTATAGATCATTGTAATTTTGCACACCCTGCTATTTTCCATCATACTACGGATTTATTAGCAAAGAGGCGAAGAAATAGATTCATCATTCCATTTTCATTCCAATCGATTCAAGAACGAGACAAAAAACGAATGTTAGCTTCCAATATCTCGATTGAAATACCAATCAATGGTATTTTTCGTAGAGATAGTATTCTCGCTTATTTTGATGATCCTCAATACAGAACACAGAGCTCAGGAATTACTAAATATAGGACTATAGGAATAAATTCCATTTTAAAAAAAGAGGATTTTTTAATTGAGTATAGAGGAGTTAAAGAATTTAAGACAAAATACCAAATCAAAGTGGATCAATTTTTTTTCATTCCCGAGGAAGTGCATATTTTATCAGAATCTTCTTCCATAATGGTACGGAACAATAGTATCGTTGAAGTAGATACACCAATCACTTTAAATATAAGAAGTCGAGTAAGGGGGTTGGTCCGAGTGGAGAAGAAAAAAAAAAAGATTGAATTAAAAATATTTTCTGGGGATATCCATTTTCCGGGAGAAATGGATAAAATATCCCGACACAGTGCCATCTTGATACCACCAGGAACGGTAAAAAACAATTTAAAGGAATCAAAAAAAATGAAAAATTGGATCTATGTCCAATGGATCACAATTACAAAAAAAAAGTATTTTGTTTTGGTTCGACCCGTCATTTTATATGAAATAGGGAATGGTATCAATTTAGTAAAACTTTTTCCCCAAGATATGTTTCAGGAAAGAGATAATCTGGAACTTCAAGTTATTAATTATATTCTTTCTGGAAATGGAAAATCAATTCGGGGAATTTCGGATACAAGTATTCAATTAGTTCGGACTTGTTTAGTCTTAAATTGGGATCCAGACAAAAAATTTTCTTCTATCGAAAATGCGCATGCTTCTTTTGTTGAAGTAAGTACAAATGGTTTGGTTCGATATTTCTTAAGAATTGACTTAGTGAAATCCCATATTTCATATATAAGAAAAAGGAATGATCCGGCCAATTCGGGATTTTTCTTGGATCATGAGTCGGATCGGACCAACATCAATCCATTTTTTTCCATTGATTCGAAGAAAAAAATTCAACAATCACTTAGCCAAAATAACGGAACTATTCGTATGTTGTTGAATAGAAATGAGAAATACCGCTCTTTGATAATTTTGTCATCATTTAATTGTTTTCAAACACGATCATTCAATGAGGGAAAATATTACAATGGGATAAAAGAAGGAATTAATAAAATTCAAAGAGATCCTATAATTCCAATTAATAATTCGTTAGGTCCTTTAGGAATAGCCTTTCAAGTTGCAAATTTGGATTTTTACCGTTTAATAACTCATAATCAGATCTCGATAAATCCAAATTTGCAACTTGATAAATTAAAAGAAACTTTTCAAGTATTAAGATATTATTTAATGGACGAAAACGAGAGAATTTCTAAACCGGATATATGTAGTAACACCGTTTTCAATCCATTCTTTTTGAATTGGCATTTTCTCCATCATAATTATTGTGAAAAACCGTTTACAATAATAAGTCTTGGTCAATTTATTTGTGAAAATGGATGTATAGTTCAAACGAAAAATGCACCACACCTAAAATCAGGTCAAGTTCTAACAGTTCAAATGGATTCTGTAGGAATAAGATCGGCTAACCCTTATTTGGCGACTCCAGGAGCAACTGTTCACGGCCATTATGGAGAAATACTTTCTGAAGGAGATATATTAGTTACATATATATATGAAAAATCGAGATCTGGTGATATAACACAGGGTCTTCCAAAAGTAGAACAGGTATTAGAAGTTCGTTCGATTGATTCAATATCGATGAACCTAGAAAAGAGAGTTGATACTTGGAACGGTCATATAACAAGAATTCTTGGCATTCCTTGGGGATTCTTGATTGGTGCTGAGCTAACTATAGCGCAAAGTCGTATTTCTTTGGTTAATAAAATTCAAAAAGTTTATCGATCCCAGGGAGTTCACATCCATAATAGACATCTAGAAATTATTGTGCGTCAAATAACATCAAAAGTATTGGTTTCAGAAGATGGAATGTCTAATGTTTTTTCGCCCGGTGAACTAATTGGATTATTGCGAGCCGAACGAGCTGGGCGTGCCTTAGAAGAGGCGGTTTGCTACCGAGTTCTATTACTAGGAATAACAAAAACATCTCTGAATACTCAAAGTTTCATATCTGAAGCAAGTTTTCAAGAAACTGCTAGAGTTTTAGCAAAAGCCGCTCTTCGGGGTCGTATAGATTGGTTGAAAGGTCTGAAAGAGAACGTTGTTTTAGGGGGAATGATACCTGTTGGTACCGGATTCAAAAGAATAATGCACCGTTCAAAGACAAGGCCAAGGCAATATAACAAGATTACTTTGGAAACAAAAAAAAATAATTTATTTGAGGATCAAATGAGAGATATTTTGTTTCACCACAGAGAATTATTTTTTGGCTTCATTTCAAAGAATTTTTGCGATACATCAGAGCAATCTAGGATTTAATAATCCCTAAGGGCTCCGTCATTTTATTTTGTAATTGATTTTGTAATAAAATCAAAAGGTAATAAAGATAATAATCATATTATTTAAATTAAATAGAAAAAAATGGCCTGATCATGTATCAATGGCCAATCTTCGGTAGAATAAAAGGTTCCTTCGGAACACTTATTTATTTCTATTTCAGTATACACGGTCTCTTTCTTTCATTTCCTAATAAAAAAAAAAATTGGATTGGAAATGAAAGAAAAGTGGGGGATTAATCTAAATGACAAAAAGATATTGGAACATAATTTTGGAAGAGATGATGGAAGCTGGAGTTCATTTTGGCCACGGTACTAGAAAATGGAATCCTAAAATGTCACCTTATATATCTGCAAAGCGTAAGGATATTCATATTACAAATCTTATTAGAACTGCTCGGTTTTTATCAGAAGCTTGTGATTTAGTTTTTGATGCAGCAAGTATGGGAAAACAATTCTTAATTGTTGGTACAAAAAAAAAAGCAGCGGATTTAGTAACGCGGGCTGCAATAAGAGCTCGGTGTCATTATGTTAATAAAAAATGGCTCGGCGGTATGTTAACGAATTGGTATACTACAGAAACACGACTTCAAAAGTTCCGGGACTTGAGAACACAACAAAAGACGGGGAGACTCAACAGTTTTCCAAAAAGGGATGCTGCTATATTGAAGAGACAATTAGCTCATCTGGAAACATATCTCGGCGGCATTAAATATATGACACGGTTACCTGATATTGTAATAATCGTCGATCAACAAGAAGAATATACGGCTCTTCGAGAATGTAGAACTTTGGAAATTCCAACAATTTCTTTAATCGATACAAATTGTGACCCGGACTTCGCCGATATTTCGATTCCAGCTAATGATGATGCTATAGCCTCAATTCGATTAATTCTTAATAAATTAGTATTTGCTATTTGTGAAGGTCGTTCTAGCTATATAAGAAATTCTTGATTAATAATAAGAGAAATTATTTGAGTTGGTTGGAGGGACTCATAGATTTAGGAAATCGGTTACTATACTACTAATAAATTAAATACTACTAATAAATTAAATTGCATAAAAAATAGAAATATATATATATAATATATATATACATAAAATATATATATATACAAGATCCTGTTGGTTAAGTAAGGATTAGAAATTCTCTTCATTTTGATTATTAGCGATATAAAGAAGAAACGAAAATTATATGTGATTAATCCTGGTATTCAAAATCAAAAAGGAGATGTTTGAATTAAAATAATTCCCTTTCAAGTTCTTATTTTTTAGAGGGCGGGACAATATGAATGTTTTATTATGTTCTATCAACACATTAAAAAGATTATACGATATATCTGCTGTGGAAGTCGGGCAACATTTCTATTGGCAAATAGGGAGTTTCCAAGTGCATGCCCAAGTACTTATTACTTCTTGGGTTGTAATTGCTATCTTGCTAGTTTCAGCCATTCTAGTTATTCGAAATCTGCAAACCATTCCGACTTTTGGTCAGAATTTCTTTGAATATGTTCTCGAATTCATTCGAGACGTGAGCAAAACTCAGATTGGAGAAGAATATGGTCCGTGGGTTCCATTTATTGGAACTATGTTTCTATTTATTTTTGTTTCTAATTGGTCCGGGGCTCTTTTGCCTTGGAAAATAATACAATTACCTCACGGGGAGTTAGCTGCACCCACAAATGATATAAATACTACTGTTGCATTAGCTTTACTTACGTCAGTTGCATATTTCTATGCGGGTCTTTCAAAAAAAGGATTAGCTTATTTTAGTAAATACATCCAACCAACTCCAATCCTTTTACCGATTAACATCTTAGAAGATTTTACAAAACCCTTATCCCTTAGTTTTCGACTTTTTGGAAATATACTAGCTGATGAATTAGTAGTTGTTGTTCTTGTTTCTTTGGTACCTTTAGTAGTTCCTATACCTGTCATGTTCCTTGGATTATTTACAAGCGGTATTCAAGCTCTAATTTTTGCTACTTTAGCTGCGGCTTATATAGGTGAATCCATGGAAGGCCATCATTGACTATTTTTTTCTAAAAAATAGTTTTTTTTTGATTTAGTTTGCTGCACATATACTGTGGCTCAAGATAACCTATTTAGGAAACATCAATAAATATTAAATATATAGAAAAGAAAAACATTTTGAAAATTTGCAATAAAAAAAAAAATAGAGTAGGAGTGAGGGGGATCCAACTGGGTGTATATAATCTAATCACTATAAGACAAATCTTTCTTTCTTTGTTTTGGAGGTTTCAAAAAATGATTCGAATCTAATTGAATCTAAAACACAAATAGTTGGTTTACAGCATGGAAGAAACCTCTGTATATGTGATATTATATATGAACTAACCATATATTTAAAATTACCCCACTACTACTGTAAATTTCTATAGGGATTAAAAAAACAAAGCCCTTCCGTTTCATCTCTAATTGTGAATTGAATATTCAATGACTAAAAAATTCAATAAAAAACGAAGAATTCAAAGAATGGTTCAAAACTTAAGTTAATATAAGAATAAAGGTTATACCTAGTTCCAAAACAACTTGGTAGGTAGAAACGAAAAAAGAAATTTTGAAGTAATTCATATAGTTCAATAACTATTACTATTTCAATTTAGGAATTTTTCTTAATTACTTTAACTGAATAAATCTTGGTAATTGCATAATTAAGTCATAATTTATTGGTTGATTATATCATTAACTATTTCTTTATTTTATATTTTGGTTACGAGGAACTTATTATGAATCCAATTATTTCTGCTGCTTCCGTTATTGCTGCTGGCTTGGCCGTAGGGCTTGCTTCTATTGGACCTGGGGTTGGTCAAGGCACTGCTGCAGGGCAAGCTGTAGAAGGGATTGCACGACAACCAGAGGCAGAGGGAAAAATACGTGGTACTTTATTGCTTAGTCTGGCTTTTATGGAAGCTTTAACAATTTATGGGCTGGTTGTAGCATTAGCGCTTTTATTCGCTAATCCTTTTGTTTAATCCTATAATCCTAAAAAAAAATAGAAAAATAATTGGTTGGTCTTGCTTTTTCAAATTATATTGTGATTTCACTCCTACAATTATTCGTTCGGGCAAGAACACAGGTGAAGGACTAATTGAAGGGTGAAGAATTCATATACTGATTACTGATTCGCCTTCTTTTCTTTTTTAGTCCAATGAACCCCCTTAAAATTCTTTAAATTTAAAGAAAATCTTTCGAAAGTGTTAAAACTAGATAGATTTTGCAATTGACATGACATAAGAACTCGTATCTAATTCTAATAAGTATCATTCTTATAGAAAATCTTCCAATTGATGGAACAATTCAAATAATATATATATATTAACATTATTATATTATTAGTATTTATATTTATTACTCTATCTATTTTGAATTAATTATTAATTATTAATAATTAATATTAATTATTAGTAAGGTATAGTATGAAATTTGCATTCTATATATATAGAATAAAAATTTCATATAAAATATGAATATGAAATAGAAAAAATAATTAAGAAATCAAATAAAAAATAGGAATCGTAGAAAGATAATTAGTCTATTCATAAGAGGAGATGAGATCATATGAAAAATATAACCGATTCTTTCCTTTGTTTGGGCTATTGGCCATTCGCCGGAAGTTTCGGGTTTAATACCGATATTTTAGCAACAAATCCAATAAATCTAAGTGTAGTGTTAGGTGTATTGATTTTTTTTGGAAAGGGAGTGTGTGCGGGTTGTTTATTTCAAAGAATAGATTGGATCCAACCAAACTGCACATTTTTCGTTATAACTAAGAAAATGTACATAATATCGCGAATTACTTCTGAATTAATTAAATTTTTTCAATAATTAAAGAAAAAATATTTAAGAACCATAGCATTTCGTGATTTATTGGTAAATCCACTTTGATTCTCTATTAACCAATAATATTGGACTATTACCATGGTTAAACCGAGTAGTTTGAAGTCTAGACGCAGTGTAGTACTCTTTCTACCACTATGTTAATACAGAAATGAAATGGTTTCAATAAAATTATTCGAATTTTTTTTTTTTTCGATATAAAACACTCATGTCGATAAAATGTCTTGAATCCTCTTTACGTTGAAAAAGGTGAATTTAATCCCGCCTTTTATACAATGCGTAATAGATGACCTATGTAAAAATTAATTAATATGTATAAATGAATTAATAAGAATTCTTTGGATTTGAAGAAAAAACAAAACAACTTTGCTGACATATATATTTGTTTGGTCAGAAGAATCCTCCGAATATTCTGGTCTTAGATTGATAATTGTTTTAAATATAAATATTTGAAAAATATAAATTATAGAAGAGAGGATAGGCTCATTACATAAAAAAATAGGGAAATTTCCCATAAGTAATTGGGTGTGAGAGCCAAATGAATCGAAAGATTCATGTTTGGTTCGGGAAGAGATCATAGACATTTTGAAATGAATGGAAAGAGAGTCTACTTTCATTAAGTGATTTATTAGATAATCGAAAACAGAGAATCTTGAGAACTATTCGAAATTCAGAAGAACTACGGGAAGGGGCCATTGAACAGCTGGAAAAAGCCCAGGCCCGCTTAAGGAAAGTCGAAACGGAAGCAGATCGGTTTCGGGTGAATGGCTATTCTGAAATAGAACGAGAAAAACAGAATTTAATTAATTCAATTTACATGACTTTGGAACAATTAGAAAATTACAAAAATGAAGCCATTCATTTTGAACAACAAAGAGTGATTAATCAAGTCCGACAGCGGGTTTTACAACAAGCCTTACAGGGAGCTCTAGGAACTCTAAATAGTTGCTTAAACAACGAGTTACATTTGCGTACTGTCAATGCTAATATTGGAATCTTTGGGGCGATGAAAGAAAAAAAATAATTGATTAGTCTTTCTATTTTAATATAGAGTATAGGTATTATTTTTTTTTCTTCTAAAAAAAAATTAAATTAAGAAATTTTCATGGTAACCATTCGTGCAGATGAAATTAGTAAAATTATACGTGAACGCATTGAGCAATATAATACCGAAGTAAAAATTGTAAATACGGGTACCGTACTTCAAGTAGGCGACGGTATTGCTCGTATTTATGGTCTTGATGAAGTAATGGCTGGTGAATTAGTGGAATTTGAAGAGGGTACTATAGGCATTGCTTTGAATTTGGAATCCAAAAATGTTGGTGTTGTATTAATGGGTGATGGTTTGCTGATACAAGAGGGAAGTTCGGTAAAAGCAACAGGAAGAATTGCTCAGATACCTGTAAGTGAGGCTTATTTGGGTCGTGTTATAAATGCTTTAGCTAAACCTATTGATGGTCGAGGAGA